AAATACATCCGAAACATATAAAATGTGGTTAATCCCGCTGTAAAGGAAGCTATTATTGCGAAAGTTGGTGAATACAACCAACTATCATTAAGAATTTCATCTTTGGACCAAAAACAAGCAAGAGGCGGAATACCACAAAGGGAGAGTGTACCTAATAAAAAGGTAATTCTTGTAATTGGAACATATTTTGTTAAACCGCCCATAAGAACCATATTTTGACTTTTATCTGGTGAATATCCAACAATGGGTTCCATTGAATGAATAATTGATCCGGATCCCAAAAACAATAAAGCTTTCGAATAGGCATGAGTGATCAAATGGAATAAAGCGGCTCGATAAGAACCTATACCCAGAGCTAACATAATATAACCCAATTGAGACATTGTCGAGTAAGCTAAACTTCTTTTAATGTCTCTTTGAGCAAGAGCCAAAGTAGCTCCTAATAGTACTGTTATTACGCCTATTGAAGAAATGATATTCATTATGGAAGGTATAACTATGAAAAGAGGAAGAAGCCGAGCTACAAGAAAAATTCCCGCTGCTACCATAGTAGCAGCATGTATAAGAGCAGAAATGGGAGTGGGTCCTTCCATAGCATCAGGTAACCATATGTGAAGGGGGAATTGTGCGGATTTAGCAACTGCACCAACGAATAAAAAAGAAGCACACAGAGTAGCAAATAAGGAATTTACTCCATTATGATGAACCAAGTTATTAACTATTTCGAACAAATCCCGAAATTCTAAACTACCAGTTATCCAATAAAGTCCTAAAATTCCTAATAATAAACCAAAATCCCCTATACGATTGGTTACAAAAGCTTTTTGGCAAGCACTTGCCGCACTCGGTCGTGTGAACCAAAAACCTATTAATAAATAGGAACACATTCCTACAAGTTCCCAAAAAATATAAATTTGTATCAAATTGGAACTAGTAACTAATCCTAACATAGAACTATTGAAAAAACTCATATAGGCAAAAAATCTCAAATATCCTTGATCGTGAGACATATAATTGTCACTATAAATAAGAACCATGATTCCAACAGTAGTAATTAATATTGACATAATAGAAGTAAGTGGATCGATCAAGTGTCCGAACTCTAAAGAAAAATCATTATTGACGGTCCAAGACCATAGATATTGATAGATAAAATTTCCATTTATTTGCTGAATGGATAGATTGGCCGAAAATGCCATAGCTATACTTAGCATCAAAACACTCGGAAAAGCCCACATACGACGAATATTTTTTGTTGCTGTCGGAGTAAGCAGAAGTCCAAAGCCTATTAACATAGTAACTGGAAATGGAAGAAAGGGTATTATCCATGCATATTTATATGTATGTTCCATAAAAAAAAATGGGAAATATGAGATTTTGAATCATTCTACGACTATACTACCATCCTATTCTGGCAATATGTAATCATATCATATACTAATCATATCATATACTATAGTATAGTAAGTAAAAACAATCATACCAAAACAGTAGAATATAAATCATAGTATGCCTCAATAAATCAACTAAAAAAAAAAAGACCTAGTTATTCTAGTGATTTTATTTGTAGTAATTACCTAACCCATTGCGGAACTAATTGATTGGATTCCAATCCAATAAGAAAGTATCAGAAATATTATAATACTCTTTATTTCGTATAGAACTGAAAAAAAAAAACGAAAAATTGAGGTTCTCCTTCTTAGGTAATAAAATGTCTTGTTTAACATATTAACCACTAATTGTAGTTTAAGTTTGAATTTCAATTATAGACACGGCAATATGAGCTTATTCAATTCCAAACTAATAATCATAAAAATTCCTTTTCGAATTTCCCCCCCCCTTTCTTCTATTTTTTTGCCTAGTGTGTTAATATGTGACATTGTTATATATGTGACATGCATGTTATACATATATTTATATATAAATATATAAATAATATATTTATATAAATAATATATTTGTATTGTATGTTATGAAAAAACTATTATCGACGAAATTAAGTTAAGTATAGAAAATGACTAAAAAGAACGATCTATTTTGAGCAATACATGTCTTTCACATACAACAATAAAAATTAGTAACTCTTTTTTTTTTGAATGGCAGTTCCAAAAAAACGTACTTCTATATCAAAAAAACGTATTCGTAGAAATATTTGGAAGAAAAAAGGATATTTAGCTGCAATAAAAGCTTTTTCTTTAGCAAAGTCAGTTTCTACTGGAGATTCAAAAAGTTTTTTTGTGCGACAAACAAATAAGAAAATCTTGGAATAATCGGAATTTCCATGGCTAGAAGAATTTCCAATTTTGGAATATGAATAATTTCCTTTAACTAAATGTATTGATGTATTGAACTCAATACAATATTAGTTAGAACTAGCTGCTATTATATGTAGAATAAGAATTTCTCTATCTGTCGGTTCTAAGTATCATTATCTTTTTTTCATTCTAGTTTTTATTAGAATCTATTTATTAATTCGTGAGATGTTTTTTTCCTATTCATTTTCTTTTCACAATGGAAAAATCTTTGTTCATTCTATTTTTCCGTTGTGAAAAGAAAATTGTGATGGATGCTGAAACTCTTTTGTTTTATTATATGCCTAACTCAAGACCAAGTTGGTTTCATAAATATTATCATAATTTTATTTAGAAATTATGTATACAACAAACAACAAAAAGTATTATATTAATTTTATATTACATATTTAAATATATTTAAATTAATTAATTAATACTTAATGATACTAAGAAAAGTATCAAAATTGTTAGAAAAATTACTTCAATTTTGTAATTGAATTGTGATACATATGAAATCCTATTTATTTTTTTTTTGTTCGTTTAGAAAAAAAATCTCTTTGACAATTTGTTTTTCATTTATCTGATTTCGTGGATTCAATTCAAAATAAATAAAAAATATAAAAAGAGGACAATTCACAATTCTTAGTTTCTGTTTCGACTGAAAACAAAATTTGTATTTCAAGTTACAAGTGTTCCGGGAGAACTTAATATACAGATAATACGTAAAAGTTGATTCTTAAAACTGAACCTACGATGATACTAACCTAAGTAAAAATTATTGAAAATTCAAAGATGAATTTAAAAGAGCTCTTATTTATCAGTTCTAATATTTCCTAAACTATATTGAATCCTTGAATCTAGATCTAGACGATTCAACATGAATTGATTATTATTATTTCAAGTAAGCCGCTATGGTGAAATCGGTAGACACGCTGCTCTTAGGAAGCAGTGCTAGAGCATCTCGGTTCGAGTCCGAGTGGCGGCATACTGTAAAAAAGATACAATGGATCCTATAATGTATTTAATTCCCGATTTCCATTCTGTAATGGGACCTTTTTTATGTATGATATTTGTGACTTTAGAACATATATTAACTCATCTCTCTTTTTCGATCATTTCAATTGTGATTACGATTCATTTGATGACCCTATTAGTACACGAAATCATAGGGTTGCGTGATTCGTCGGAAAAAGGAATGATAGTTGCTTTTTTTTCTATAACAGGATTATTAGTTACTCGTTGGATTTCTTCGAGACATTTTCCATTAAGTAATTTATACGAGTCTTTAATCTTCCTTTCGTGGAGTTTTTCCATTATTCATCTAATTTCCAAGATATGGAATCATAAAAATGATTTAAGCGCAATAACCGCCCCAAGTGCCATTTTTACCCAAGGTTTCGCCACATCGGGTCTTTCAAGTGAAATGCATCAATCGTCAAGATTAGTACCTGCTCTACAATCTCAGTGGTTAATGATGCACGTAAGTATGATGTTATTGAGCTATGCAGCTCTTTTATGTGGGTCGTTATTATCAGTCGCTTTTCTAGTCATTACATTTCGTAAAAACGTCGATATTTTTTGTCAAAGAAAAATTTTCTTAATTAAGATTAAGTCATTTTTCTTTGACAAAATCGAATACTTGAACAAAAAAAAAAATGTTTTTAATTTTCATTCTTTTGTTCCATTTCGAAATTATTACAAATATCAATTAACTCGGCGTTTGGATTATTGGAGTTATCGTGTCATTAGTTTAGGGTTTACCTTTTTAACCATAGGTATTCTTTCTGGAGCAGTATGGGCTAACGAGGCATGGGGATCTTATTGGAATTGGGACCCCAAAGAAACTTGGGCATTTATTACTTGGACCATATTCGCGATTTATTCACATACTAGAACAAATCAAAGTTTGCAAGGTACGAATTCGTCACTTGTAGCGTCTATAGGATTTCTTATAATTTGGATATGCTATTTTGGGATCAATCTATTAGGAATAGGTCTACATAGTTATGGTTCATTCACATTAACATCTAATTGAATAAATTCCATGAGGAATACATAAGACCCCCGTACTATACGTAATATAAAGTTTGCGCAGGTTTTTGAGAACCATTTGAATGATTCCTTGATTCAAATGGTTCTCAAAAACTCGGAATATATCTTATTATAATTTTATAATTCTAATTAACTTTATTTTTTTGTGTTGTACAGCTCAAAAATCTTCAAATTCAAAATTCTAAGACTTTGTTTTCTATCTAATTAATGAAAACTATCTATGAAAATAATTAGATAGGATAGCTTGTACCTTGTCAACTGATAGCGAAAGAACAAAATCAGGATAAATACCAATCCCTATTACGGGTAAAAAGATACAGATTGAAACAAATAGTTCTCGTGGTCCAGAATCCACAAAATTGGAGTTTGGAACATTGAATAGTTTGTATCCATAAAACATCTGACGTAACATAGATAATAAATAAATAGGAGTTAATATCATTCCAATTGCCATTACAAAGGTAATTAGTATTTTGGGCATTAAAAGATATTTTGGACTGGTAATTATTCCAAAAAATACTACTAATTCTGCAACAAAACCACTCATTCCTGGCAATGCAAGAGAAGCCATCGAGAAACTACTAAACATGGTAAATATTTTTGGCATTGGGATGGATATCCCCCCCATTTCGTCGAGATAAACAAGACGTATTCTATCACAACTCGTTCCTACCAAGAAAAAAAGTGCAGCACCAATAAATCCATGAGAGAGTATTTGTAAAATGGCTCCGTTGAGTCCCATGTCGGTTATAGAACCAATTCCTATAATTATGAAACCCATGTGAGATACAGAAGAATAGGCTATTCTCTTTTTTAAATTGCGTTGACCAAGAGAGGTTGAAGCTGCATAGATTATTTGTATTGTCCCTATTATCACCAACCAGGGAGAAAATATAGAGTGGGCGTGCGGTAATAATTCCATATTGATCCGAATCAATCCATATGCCCCCATTTTTAATAAGATTCCAGCTAGAAGCATACATGTACTGTAATGCGCTTCCCCATGGGTATCTGGTAGCCATGTATGTAGGGGTATAATCGGCGATTTGACAGCATAAGCAATAAGGAAGCCCAAATAGAATATTATTTCTAATGTCACAGGATATGACTGATTAGCTAATCTTTCAAAATCCAATATCGGTTCATTGGAACCATATAAACCCATACCTAGAACTCCTATTAAAAGAAAAATGGAACCCCCTGCAGTGTACAAAATAAACTTTGTAGCTGAGTACAAACGTTTATTTCCTCCCCACATGGATAAAAGTAAGTAAACAGGAATTAATTCTAACTCCCACATGAGAAAAAAAAGTAAAAGGTCTCGAGAAGAAAATAATCCTATTTGACCACTGTACATTGCTAACATCAGGAAATAGAACAATTGCGAATTTCGAGTAACAGGCCAAGCTACTAAAGTGGCTAAAGTAGTGATAAATCCTGTCAGTAAAATAGGTCCTATGGAAAGTCCATCGATTCCCAGTCTCCAGTGAAAATCAAAAATATTTATCCATTTAAAATCCTCCTCCAATTGAATCAATGGATCATCCAATTGGAAATGATAACAGAACACATGGGTTGTTAGAAGGAGCTCTAAGAAGCATATACATATTGTATACCACCTAAATACCTTATTCCCCCTATGAGGAAGAAAGAAAATTGAAGAACCCGCGAATATCGGCAAAACTACAAGTAGTGTTAACCAAGGGAAATAACTCGTGATAAAGACAAGATGCATTTTGACCAAAAAACCCGTGCTCGGAATAATATATTTTCTCGAGTACGGGTTTTTGTCGGTAAAAAGGAATCAAATGATTCAAGTGGAGTTTTTTATAACGTATCAATAAGATAGACCCATGCTGCGAGTTGTTTCATGCCATAAATAAACGCGGACACTCAAAAAATCTGTTGGACAGGCGGATTCACATCTCTTACAACCTACACAGTCCTCGGTTCTTGGCGCGGAAGCAATTTGCTTAGCTTTACATCCGTCCCAAGGTATCATTTCCAATACATCTGTGGGGCAGGCTCGTACACATTGAGTACACCCTATACATGTATCATAAATTTTTACTGAATGTGACATTGGGTCTATAAATTCCAGTTTTGAACATAAAAAATTTTCGATCTGGTAAAGTAAAATCAGGAGGAAATGAATTATATATTTATATTGTATTGTAGACACCAGACGAATCAATGGTTTATCAAAAAAATCTAATGTTAAAAATCAATATATTTCTAAATCTGTTCATGAGAAAGGACCAAGAGACTTTGATTTCCGTTTCAACAACCATGATTATACAAGTCACACATATGACTTCACATTGACATTGGCCAACAGATCATCAATATTTCAATAGTAATATAAAAATATATTACTATACATATTACTATAAAAATAAAGAATAAAAAATGAAATAATTTATATCTATATTTTATTTATATTATTTTATTATATTATTTATGTCTTTATTTATATTTATATGATAGTTATGACTAATTATTCAACAAATTTGATTGATTGATACGAGTTGATTTTCTGTTACGATAAATCGACGAAACAATAGCTAGCCCAATAGCTGCTTCCGCAGCCGCAATGGCTATAACAAAGATTGAGAAAATGTCTCCTTTTAATTGGCGACTATCAAATATATTAGAAAATGTTACGAGATTTATATTAACCGAATTTAGTATAAGCTCAAGACACATAAGTGCTCTAACCATGTTTCGACTTGTGATCAATCCATAGATACCGATAGAAAATAAGTAGACGCTCAAAAAAAGTATATGTTCAAACATCATTGGCTAACTCCTCATGAATCTCGATTCATTTCAATATGAACAACAATTCAACCGATTTGATTGACCATAATCGAGTAATTACAGAAAGAAGAGGGTATCAGCAGTAGATTAAATGAAAAATTTTTCCTTTTTCATTGGATTTCGAATTTCTAATAATTGTATTAATTCTAAGGATTTCTTATTGACGAGCCATAGTAATTGCACCTATCAAAGAAACTAAAAGAATTATAGAAATGAGTTCAAATGGAAGATAAAAATCGGTTGATAAATGAATTCCAATTTGTTGAACGTTACTAATAAGGTCCTGTTCTATAATCTGATTTGATCTTGTAGTCCAAATAATTCCGTACCATGACGTATCTAAGATAGTAGTAATTAGTGAAAAAAGAATACTTATACAAACCAGTGAAGTGACTCCATCCCCAACAGTCCAAAAATAGGAATCGTTCGAATATTCTGAACCATTCATGAACATAACAGCAAATATGATTAAGACATTTATGGCTCCTACATAAATAAGGAGCTGTGCGGCAGCTACAAAATAGGAGTTTGATAGAATATAGAATAAGGATATACAAACAAGAACCAATCCCAATGAAAAGGCAGAATAAATTGGATTGGTAAATAATACTACTCCTAGACCTCCTAATATAAGAACTAATCCCAGAAATACTACAAGTATATCGTGTATTGGTCCAGGTAAATCCATTATGTATAACAGATAAATAAGTCGAAATATTTCATGACCTTACTAAATAGTCCAGGAAAGAAAAGGGTGTTACCTTTATTTTTTTTTTTCTTGTATATGATGAGTTCCTAATTGAATTCAATCTTAATATGGATTAATGTAGATATAGATAAAGTTATTAAAGTTATTGGCCAATCCTACTTTCCTTTTTATCTATTTTCTATTTTTATCTAAAAGAAAAAAGAAAAGAATAGTTGGAATTTTCTATTTGAAAATCATCACTAAACCATATTCTCAGTTTAAAACAAAGAGTGATTCTCAACAATCAATAGTTATTATTTGTAATTTCTGACCAACAAAAAAGGGGGCTTGGATCCTTTATATCAAAAGGAAATCTTAGTAATCAGTAACTGTTCTTGAATCAAGGAGGTTATCCTTGTCTCTTTTGATTTGAGTCGAATTCATAACTGTTTGAATTGTGTAATCTCCAATTACTGGCATTGGTAACCGACCCAAAGCAATTTGATTATAATTCAATTCGTGACGATCATAAGTAGAAAGTTCATATTCTTCAGTCATTGATAAACAGTTTGTTGGACAATACTCGACACAGTTACCACAAAATATACAGACCCCAAAATCAATACTATAATTAAGCAATTGTTTCTTTTTAATATTTTTTTCAAATTTCCAATCAACAACAGGTAGATCTATGGGACATACACGAACACATACTTCACAAGCAATACATTTATCAAATTCAAAGTGGATTCGACCACGAAAACGTTCTGATGTGATCGATTTTTCATAAGGATATTGAATAGTTACAGGTAAACGATTTGTATGGGATAAGGTAATTATGAAACTTTGACCAATGTACCTTGCTGCTCGTATTGTTTGTTGACCATAATTTATGAACCCGGTTACCATAGGGAACATATTGTGGATCTCCGTGAATAAATTGATGTTTCTTTCTCTTGTTTGAGATCGATTATGAATCTAGAATATCGTTATCTTATTCTATTATTTTATAGTATTTATAGTGAAACAAGTTGGGAAGAAGTTGTCAATAATAGATTACCCAGGGAAATAGGTAAAAGAAATTTCCATCCAAGATTTAATAACTGGTCCATTCTCATTCTAGGTAAAGTCCATCTTGCTGCGATAGGAATGAACAGAAACAAATAAGCTTTAGCTAATGTAATAAATATCCCAATTGTCGTTCCAAAGACTCCATCCATTTGATTTATTCCGAAAAGTTCAGGAATAGATATATACGGAATAGAGAAATTCCACCCACCTAAGTAAAGAACTGTTATAAATAATGAAGAAACTAATAAATTTAGGTAAGAAGCAAGGTAAAATAAAGCGTATTTGATACCTGAATATTCTGTTTGATAACCTGCTACTAATTCTTCCTCTGCTTCTGGTAAATCGAAGGGTAATCTTTCACATTCTGCTAGAGAAGAAATTAGAAAAACAACAAACCCAATAGGCTGACGCCACAGATTCCACCCCAAAAATCCATATTTTGACTGCGCCTCAACTATATCAACTGTACTTAAACTGTTAGATAATCATAGTCGATAATAACATCACTGCTCGCATCGCTATTTCAAAACCGTACATGAGACCTCGGCTTCATACGGCTCCTCTATGGCCACAAATAAATGTAAGGACTTGCTCGATATTATCTCCATCCTTATTTGGATGGTAAATATACATCGGGAAGCCAAAAATTAGACCAATGAAATTCCGTCTGCTCAAATAGAAAAGGTGCTTCCGAATTGATCTTATCCATTACAATTTGAATTTATCTTTGTTTGGTAATAACTTAATCTTTTAATAAAATACTCGTTATATCAATAAATATGTTCTATAAAGAAAGAATTGGGTATTAATTCAAAATTCATGATAAGAATTCTATATATTATGTATAGATATGGATGGGGAAAATAATAAATAAAGATCTTTTGCATTATTATTTATTCATTTTTCTCATTCTATTTTGGAATTCTATTTCTTTTGTTCCTGTTCTTCTTTCTAAGAGGGGGGGTACTCTGAAAAAAAAATAAAGGATTAATTCGTTTTTGATAGTCATTTCTTTAATCAGTGAATAGGAGCATACTCTAGATCGGAATCGTGGGGAAGTGCTGCTTGGTCATTTCTACCAACTTAAAGTCCCCATTATGATTCGTTTTATCCAAAGTTTTATATAAAAATACCGTTTTTTGATACCTTATATTATCTCCATTACTAATCTTTTTTGTACCTTGGTGTTCCTAACTGTTCACTGATTTTTGATTGATCCCCCGTATGGTAATACATATAAAAAAGTAGTAGAACCCCCATACGTTGATCTTTTGTACCCGCTTCAAGATATGAGAATTAGTCAAAGAATCTTAATCTTGGGGTAAACAGTTTATATACTGCTTATGTTTATATTCTTGTACATAGGGAATGAGATTTTCTCTTCTTACTGCAAATTTCTAAGCAGTTTGATTTTACTCATATAACTATCTAGTTTAACTCATCAACCCTAATGATGAATAAAAAATGAAAATATCCATTCAATATATTCAACCTCCTTACTTTATTTCTAGAGAGAAAGGAAAATAATCATGTTCCAACGAATCACACGTAGAGATATTGATAATACACATAGAGTTAATGGTATTTCATAACTAATAGATTGAGCAGCAGCCCGTAGACCACCTAAAAAGGAATATTTATTGTTCGATCCATATCCTGACATAAGAAGTCCAATAGGGGCAATACTTGAAATGGAGATCCATAAAAAAACACCTATACTGAGATCGGCTAAAATAAGGCGATATCCAAAAGGAATTACTAAATAACTTAGTAGAACTGATATGACCGCTATAGACGGTCCCACGATAAACAAACGAATATCTCCTCTAGATGGAAGTAGGTCCTCTTTAAAAAGTAATTTGGTCCCATCTGCTAGAGCTTGAAGAATCCCCAACGGACCGGCATATTCAGGCCCAATACGTTGTTGTATTGCTGCGGATATTTCTCTTTCTAACCACACAATTACTAGGACCCCTATTGTGATTCCTAATAGAAGGGTTAAAATGGGAACAAAGATCCATATGAGTCCATAAACTTCTTTTAAGGATTCCAATCTAGAAAAAGAATGGATAGCTTGTACTTCTACTTCTGTCGTATCAATTATCATTTCAACGATCAACTTCTCCCATAATGATATCTATACTGCCTAGTATCGTCATGATATCGGCCAATTTCATTCTTTTAACTAATTGAGGGAGAATTTGCAAATTGACAAAACCAGGTGGGCGAATTTTCCATCTCCAGGGGAAAACACTACTATCTCCTATCAAATAAATTCCTAATTCTCCTTTTGGGGCTTCTACTCTTACATAAAGTTCTTGTTTCGACAATTCAAAATTGGGTGAAAGTTTTTTAGTAATAAATCTATATTCAAAATTAGTCCATTCGGCATTTTTTGCTCTATCAAAGCGCCGGACTTCTAAATTTTCATAGGGTCCCCCAGGAATTCCTTCTAGAGCCTGTTGAATAATTTTTATAGATTCCTTCATTTCACCGATTCGGACTAAATAACGAGCTAGTGAATCTCCTTCTTTTTGCCATTGGACTTCCCAATCGAATTTATTGTAACACTCATAACTATCAACTTTACGAAGATCCCATTGTATTCCAGAAGCACGTAACATCGGCCCTGATAAACCCCAATTTATTGCTTCTTCTCCACCAATAATGCCCACTCCTTCAACTCGTTCCAAAAAAATGGGATTCCGTGTAATAAGTTTTTGATATTCAGCAATTCCTGTTAAAGAATAATCACAGAAATCCAAACATTTATCTATCCAGCCATAAGGCAGATCAGCAGCAACCCCCCCAATACGGAAATAATTATGCATCATTCGCATACCCGTAGCAGCTTCGAATAGATCATATAACAATTCCCTTTCTCTGAAAATATAGAAAAAGGGAGTCTGTGCGCCGATATCCGCCATAAAGGGCCCAAGCCATAATAAATGAGAAGCTATACGACTCAATTCCAGCATAATGACTCTAATGTAACTGGCTCTTTTAGGTACTTGAACACTTTCCAATCGTTCTGGTGCATTTACTGTTATTGCTTCTGTGAACATAGTGGCTAAATAATCCCACCGTGTTACATAAGGCAAATATTGTATAATTGTTCGATTTTCTGCTATTTTTTCCATCCCTCTGTGTAAATAACCCAATACGGGTTCACAGTCAATAACATCTTCACCATCAAGAGTAACGATCAGTCGAAGAACACCATGCATTGATGGATGATGAGGACCCATATTAACTATCATGAGATCTTTTCTTGTAGCCGGTACAGTCATATCTTTTCTTCCTTAATTCATTATTCCATGAATTTATCAAACGAAGTTCATCAAAATGAAAAATTGAATAACTACTAATAACTAAAGAAAAAAATGCAAACCAACCTTAAAATTAACGAGTTTTTGACTCCCGAATACCTAATTGACCAATTAATTTCTTATAACGTACTCTATTTTTCTTTGACAAATAATCCAGTAGCCGTTGACGTTTTCCCAGAATTTTCCGTAGGCCCCTTTGTGATAAAAAATCTCTTTTATGTAATTCCAAATGTGAAGTGAGTCTCCGTATCTTATCCGTAAAACTGAATACTTGAAATTCAACAGATCCGCAATTTTTTTCTTTTTCTTGTCGAATAGCTAAGATGAATGAATTTTTGACCATAAAAAACCAATTTTTCTATTTTTTTCTTTTCTGTGGATTTTACCGATCAGGAAAAATTATTATTATACCAGTTAGTTCCAGTTATTTGAATCTAGTACAAAAAAATTTGGATTTCTTCATATACACTACTTTAAATTTATATTAATTTTATCCAAATTTATCCAAATCAAATTTGTAATTTGATTTGGATAGAAAGGGATGATACATTTATCAGAATGTAACATGGTGTATGTGTATATCTTTCGGTTTTTATCCACCGAATATGGCATGCGATAGATATATAGGAAATATACTATTAACTAATTCTGAATCGTGGATACATATGTATTCTTGACATACTGAAATGACTACCGTTATTGGTATCAAACCAATAACGATTCATACAAGCTAAATCTTCTAATCGATAATTGGGCCAAAGAAACGATTTGAATTTAATGAATTTATTTGCATCTGTATTAAGATGCTTTTCCCCGTTTAAAAATTGTCCCCAGTTTTTTATGTTGTTTTGATTGCAAAATAGTGGATTTCGATTCACAACATTCCAATTCCGGGAATTGAAACAAATTAAAATTCGAAATTCTCTACGACGTCTGGGAGATAGAATATTTTCGGGAACAAGGAAATCAAAATGATTTCTGTTTCTATTCACAAGCATATTACTGTGTTGTGCAATGGATTCATCAAAATTCTTTTTTTCAACATATCCGCTTTTTATTATGCATTTTCCATTAGTTTGGCGCTTATTCTTATCAACCAATGAAATACCTATGGTTTGATATATAATAGATTTTCCATCCTTTTTCATAGATAAACGAATTGGTTCGATAATAAATATTCCTCTTTTTATCAATTCTGTAAGAGTTAGGTCTTTCTGAATCCACATTACATCCAGATGCATCTCTCCTCTTTGAATTGAGGATATAGCAATTTCTCTTGGATCTATCAGTCTAAGTAGGAGACAATATACCTTGATATTATTGATCATTCTTTGATTCAAGGAATCATCCCACCTTAATTGAAAAAGAAAATATTTTTTCAGGAAGAAATCCAGTTCTTCTTCTTTCTTGCTCTTGAATTGTTTTTTCTTTCTACCTTTTTTAATGTCTGCTCCCGTGTAATCTTCTTCAAGATTTTTCTTTTTGTTTTGTTTTCGTAGATCTGATACAAAATCTCCTTGACCTTGTTGTTTGTTTTTTTTTTGGTTGGAATTTTCTAATTCAAGATATTCTTTTTGATTAGCTAATATAGAAATATTTTTTTCATATAAATGAAAAATAAGTAATTTTATTGGTATGATCCACGGGTTAATCTTATACACATCAAAAAGTAGTACAAATTCTGGGAAAAACCAAGGTTCTAAATTTGATATGGTATGATATAACCTTTCTTGATTCATTCCTATCCAATCAAAAAAAAGATTTTTTTGATTGGATGGGTTGATTTTGTGATGAATCGTAAAAGAAAAAGGATCCTTTTTTTCCAATTTTTGATAATTTTGAGTTTCCGTTTTAGCATTTTTATGAATCTTGGTGCCGGTATGCGTATTGGCCCAGGTCTCAATATCGATATTATTTCTAAGACAAAAATGGAGAATTCTACAATCAAAAAATTTTCTATCCATATTTTTGTCCATATCAATAATAGATCTTTTTTCTAGATAATCACTAATAGATATACTTATCAATCTATAAAATGATTCGGATTTCAGTGTATTTGTATTGAAATTATATGGAATTTTTTTGTCCTCTACTTGTAATGTTGATCCAGAAATATACGAGTCCTTACTATTCCCATAATTTATATATTTATATGACAAAAGATCATATCCGTAATGTTTTTTCCATTTTTCTTTTTGACTTATCGATGAGTCCACTGCATAGTAATTTTGTTTCGTGTAATGAATTAATTGGTCTTTTTCTTTTTTATATAAATCTAATTTCATTGAGTCTTTCTTTTGAATCGTACGACATTGATTGACTCTATTTCGCCATTTTTTCGGTACTAAGTGATCCCACTTGGTATGAGATAAATTGTATTGATAATGACCCCTTAACCAATTTTTCCATTTATTCATTCCAGACTTATGGATTTTTTTTTGCCTTGATTTGGAATCAAATATTCCTCGTGTCGTACAATAATTCTTGATTATATCCCTAAGAAAAGGATAGGTGTGGTGATATTGAAGTACAGATTTCAAATGATACTTGTTAAGTAATTGATTTTGTGATAATTTGTAAAATACATAGGCTTGAGACAAAGAAGATAAGTCACAATTATTATTCCTAATATTTTGATTACTAATATTAGTATTTGAAAAATTATAAAACGGATTTTTTATAGTCGAAATAAAGTTCATTGTATTTTGATTTGTTTTCTCAATTCCTTCTTGATTTGTTTCCGCGTTGGAAATGGATTTGTTGATAGTTTTTTTTGTTGATTCAAAGAAAAGTTGTGCATTGATCCTTGGAATCTTAATGATACATAGTAATATATCCATGTATATTTTTTTAACGAAGGATTTCATAAAATAATGTGATTTACGTATTACTCGGATATTTTTTCTTTTGAATATTTGCCAAATATCCTTCTTTGATTCCGATCTTTTATCATCACAAGCTCGAACTATTTTTTTATTGCCTTTTGTGATTCTTTCTATTTGAGTCCTAATTGTGATTGTCTTATTAGCAAGATCTTTCATTTTTGTTTCTATGAGTGAATAATTTTCATTTACACAATTCGCGGATCGAATTCGAATGGTCGATTCTCGGATAATCTTATTATTTATATTGGAATCTTTTTCGTTTTCATTCGATTCATATACTTTTACCTTTCTCAATTTCAATAAGAAAATGGGGTTTACTTTTTCAAGTTCTTTCATTATTAGATTTATAACTAGAACTATTCTTGTTTTTTCTTTTGAAACTTTTATAAAACCTTTTCCTCTTTCTTTGAAAACCCTTATAACTTGAAAAAATTGCCTTTTCGCTTTTCTCGTTTTTTTTTCGAGTTCGTGAAAAACGGGTTCAAAAAAAGAAGGTCGTTTTCGGGGAGACCCAAAAGGTAGTTCCGCTTCCCTTCCCCAGACTGTTAAAAAACAAAAATTGTCTTTTTTCTCCTTTTTCCTTATTTTCTGATCTCTATTTCTATGATGAGATCGTACTTTAGATCTTCGCCAAGGTTTCAGACAGAAAGGAAATAGAATCTTTATCTGAATGCCGTCTGTTAACCAATTTTGGGGAAATTCTGTTTCTGATAATTGAACGCCATTATAGGTACATTTAACATGCATTTCTTTATTCCATTCCTTCAAATCCTCGTACCATTCGGGGAATTGCAATAATAACATACGACCAATATTTTTAGCTATTATCAATAAGGGTAATATAACGTATTTTCTAAGAAAAGATTGGGTTACTAACATGAAACCTCTTATTGCTTGAGTAAATATAAAGGTATCCCAAGCTTCTGATATTGCTATTCGTTCATTTTCTTCTTCTTTCTCCTCGTTTGTTTTCTCCTTTTCTTTTGTCTCTTCCTCCTCAAAATAAGAAATTTGCAATTTTGGGTTTTCTCCTACCCAATTCCTAAAAATGTGATTAATCATTTTAGAGATATCAAAAAACGAAAAAAAAAAGATTTTGTCTATGCGATCAAAAAAAAGTGGAGAATGCACATTTGCTTGAAACATTTCCCAAATAACTGTTTTACGTCTTTGAGCACGCATGGATCCTTTAATTATACCCCGGCGAAAATCCGATTGTTGTGAGTAACGTATCAAAGCCACTTCCTCTTCTTCATCATTAGTGCTATTATTACTAGTATTATTATTACTAGTACTGGAATTAGTACTCTGACCGTTATCAGTAAAAATAACCACGCGTTTGCCTTTTCTTGAACGAATTTCGGGATCTTCCGTCGATTCTTCTTCATTTTCTTCTTCCTCTTCTTCTAAATCGTTTGTCAATTTGTATGACCAACGAGAAACCCTTTTACTGATTTCTTCCATTCCAATAGATTTCCTTCTAATTGTTGTTAGATCGTTTGGATCAGTTGAAATTACATCGAATATAAATTTCAAAGATTTTGCTTGACTTTCTGAATCAATTCGTCGTGCGTGTTCAAAAGATAATTCATCGATTGAGGTTAAGGAATTCCCAATCGAATTCAATAAAAATTTCCCGCTAAAGCCAAACGTATTCTTTTGATGTTCTAATTCTCGAGAATCATTATGAAAGAGACCATGAATCTTATTTATCCAAAACATTTCTACGGAATTCGCTGTGGAAGTTATTAAATCGTTCATGATTGCACGTGAATCCCATTTTTTTATTGTTCCTCGATAAGGTCCATTCAAAAAAGGATCATACCTTTTTGGCAAGTATTCTTGTTCATTCTCATCATCGCATAATCTGGTCCTTTTTTCTAGCATATCTAAAGCAAGAGATCCCTTCTCTTTTTCTAGAATTTTTATTCGACTTATCAATTCATTGTTCAAGTTGTATTTTTTTTGTTCATTGGTATGAACCCAATAATTATACAAGTCTTCGTGGGATAGTTTTTCTGTCGTGTACAAAGAAATTTTGCGTTCTATCATTTCTGAAAAAGTCGATAAACTTGGTGGATATGTAAAAGATATTATTTGTTTTCCATCGCTTGGGCATATATAAAAAAAATATTGTGACATTTCATTCTGTATAGCATTTTCAAATCGATCATTTTTTATATATCTATACGGTCGATTCCATCGTTTATAATCGAAAAGAAAAGTTACAATAGGTTTTTCAAACCAAAAAGAATTTTTTTCATTTTTCTCTTCTTTTTTTAAGTTAAGTTTTACCAATTCCCAATTATCTTGATGAGTATAAAGAGAAAAATCCTCGTAGTCTGGGCTATCTTTGTCTTC